TTTACACACGTCTTTTTTTAGGAGGTCTACATCCATTATGTGGCATAGGGGTTACGTCCCGTACGAAACTTAATAGTATACCACTTCTGCGAATAGCCCGTAATGCTGCATCTCTTCCGAGACCAGGACCTTTTATCATTACTTCTGCTCGTTGCATACCTTGATCGACTACTGTACGAATAGCGTTTCCTGCTGCTGTTTGAGCAGCAAATGGTGTGCCTCTTCTTGTACCCCCGAATCCACAAGTACCGGCGGAGGACCAAGAAACCACCCGACCCCGTACATCTGTAACAGTCACAATGGTATTGTTGAAACTTGCTTGAACATGAATAACTCCCTTTGGGAGTCTACGTGCACTCTTACGTGAACCAATACGTCCAGTCCTACGTGAACCAATTCGTGGTATAGATTTTACCATATTTTATCATCTCATATTTATGAGTCAGAGATATATGGAGATATCCATTTCATGTTAAAATAGATCCTTTCTTTTTATTTGTCTATCGGGTCCTTTAAGAAAGAGAGTTCCTTTTAGCTTTTAGAAAGATTATCCTTGTCTTTGTTTATGTCTTGGGTTGGAACAGATTACTATAATTCGTCCCCGCCTACGGATCAGTCGACATTTTTCACAAATTTTACGAACAGAGGCCCTTATTTTCATATTTATAATTCCTTATCTTAATTCCGAATCCACTTCCTTGAAGAAAATAAATTTCTTGAAATTTATCATTTTGAATTGTATCCCCATTAAAAGATTAAAAGTAATGTTGAAGTTTAAAAAACCACCTAATCATTTGAATCCTTTGAATCCTTGTTGCGGAGTCTATAAATTATACGCCCTCGGGTTGAATCATAACGACTTACTTCAATTTTGACTCTATCTCCTGGTAGTATCCGTATAAAACTACGGCGGATCCTTCCTGAAACATAACCTAGAATCAGATCTTCATTATCTAAACGAACCCGGAACATACCATTGGGAAGTGATTCAGTAATTAAACCTTCATGAACCCATTTTTGTTCTTTCATTCCAGGTAAAACCCCCTTAAAGTATCAACTAATGGAGGAGGAGTGATATTAGATAACCTGTTCTGTCTCGTTTTTTTTTTACAAATAGGAAATTTTGTATCTAATTCGGATATTAGAAGGATTACCATATATAACACAAAATTTCTCCGCCGATTCCTTCTAGTCGAGCCTCTCGGTCTGTCATTATACCCCGAGAAGTAGAAAGAATTACAATCCCCATGCCACCCAAAATTTTTGGAATTCTTTGATAATTAGAATAAATTCGTAGACCGGGTCGACTGATCCGTTTTAAATTTAAAGTCGTTTTATATGGCCCTTTCCTATTCCTTCTATGTTGTAGGGTTAAAACCAAAAAATCCTTGTTGTTTTCCCGATGTTTTCTGACGTTTTCTATAAAGCCTTCTTGTAAAAGTATTTTAACAATGTTTTCTGTGATGTTAGTAGATGTTATTCGAACCGTCCCTTTTCTATGCATGTCAGCATTTCGTATGGAGGTTATTATGTCAGCAATAGTGTCTCTACCCATAATGAACTAAAATTATTGGTGCCTCAAAATTTGGATATAATAAACATGATCTTTTTTTTTTATGAATTAGTAAAGGTATATACGTGAGACACAATCTATTAATTAATCTATTTCATTCAAATACTCTAATCTACTATAACTCTATATCATGGTCTTATCTTATAATACTTCAGGGGCTAATGAAACTATTTTAGTAAAATTTAACTGTCTCAATTCCCGGGCGATCGCACCAAAAACTCGAGTTCCTTTTGGATTTCCTTCTTGATCGATGACAACTGCAGCATTGTCATCATATCGGATTATCATACCATTGTCACGTTTGAGTTCTTTACAAGTACGTACAATTACAGCTCTGATCACTTCTGATCTTTTTAGAGGCATATTTGGTACTGCTTCTTTGATCACAGCAACAATAACATCACCAATATGAGCGTATCGTCGATTACTAGCTCCTATGATTCTAATACACATCAATTCTCGAGCCCCGCTGTTGTCCGCTACATTTAAATAAGTCTGGGGTTGAATCATATCATTTTATAATCTGTTCTTTCAATGCAAAACAATATAAGGGGCGAAGAAAAAAAGAAATATTATTTTTTCAAAACAAAAAGAGGGGGAAACCCCCAATTGCTTTTTGATTCCAAGACCTCTTTCCTATGGTTATATATTTCTATCACGAAATAATGAATTGAGTTCGTATAGGCATTTTTGATGCCGCTATTGCAATAGCCTTTCTGGCTATATTTTCGGCTACTCCACCCATTTCATAAAGTATTCTACCCGGTTTAACGACAGCTACCCAATATTCGGGAGATCCTTTACCCGACCCCATCCTTGTTTCCGCAGGTCTTACTGTAACGGGTTTGTCTGGAAATATACGTACCCATATTTTTCCCCCACGGCGTGCATTTCGTGTCATTGCTCGTCGCCCTGCTTCTATTTGTC